TTTGGTCTCATTTAACATATAATAATAGTCAAAGTCAAAAACTTATATACATATGAAATCGGGAACGGAATCCAGCGTCAAAATAAATGAGTATTTTGCGGTAATGCTGGGGAAGAAGGATACTTCTTTTTTTTTCTGTTTTGAGAAAAGGAAAATAGTCTTTACCGGCTCATTGTACATTTCAATTTGAATTAGGGATTCCGTGTACAACTATAAGTGGTTCTTAACTACATATGCATCTGATCATATATGTATTACATTATGTATTACAATAAAGGAGGTTTTAAAATGCGAGATCTAAAAACATATCTATCCGTGGCACCGGTACTAAGTACTCTCTGGTTCGGGTCTTTAGCAGGTCTATTGATAGAGATTAATCGTTTTTTCCCGGATGCGTTGACATTCCCCTTTTTTTCATTCTAGTTATTTTATTGGCATAGGAATAAAGACGATTAAAGATACAATCAGATATCTGTGACTAATCCCCCCTTCTCTCTTTTCTCTTTTTTCCCTTTTTTAGAATTAAGGGAGGAAAGAGAAAAAATCAAAGTGGATTCAACAGTTGCGAGACTCAGGTTTCAAGTTCGAATGAAATTAATAATAGAGGAATGTAGGTAGAATAGAAAATGTGGGTCTATGGCAAGAGTATTATACAAGATACTTCACTAAATGGCCGGCGATTTGAAATAGAGTTTCAAAATCATTTTATTACTTATTATTACTTTGATTTACTATATTGATTGCAGTGAAATATTTCTTTTAGAATTTGATTTCAAGTTAGTAACTTCTATTTTTTTCCTTCCTTTCTTCTTCTTCCTTTCGGATCGAAAATAGAAGAGTTGAATCAATCAAAAATACAAAGGAGGTTCATGGCCAAGGGTAAAGATATCCGAGTAACAGTTATTTTGGAATGTACCAGTTGTGTCCGAAACAGTGTTAATCAGGCATCAACGGGCATTTCCAGATATACTACTCAAAAGAACCGGCACAATACGCCTAATCGATTGGAATTGAGAAAATTCTGTCCCTATTGTTACAAACATACGATTCATGGGGAGATAAAGAAATAGATCGACTGCGTGTCACCCTTCCAAGTAAGGGGAAAAAATGACATTCTATATAACATATTTAAATATAAACAAATAAAATCCTATTTCGGTCGGATCTAGAATGAATTAGAAATAGGATTTTATGGATAAGGAATAAACTAAACAAACCATATGGATAAATCCAAGCGACCCTTTCTTAAATCCAAGCGATCTTTTCGTAGGCGTTTGCCCCCAATCCAATCGGGGGATCGGATTGATTATAGAAACATGAGTTTAATTAGTCGATTTATTAGTGAACAAGGAAAAATATTATCTAGACGAGTGAATAGATTGACCTTGAAACAACAACGATTAATTACTACTGCTATAAAACAAGCTCGTATTTTATCTTCGTTACCTTTTCTTAATAATGAGAAAGAATTTGAAAGAACCGAGTCGACTGCTAGAACTACTGGTTTTAGAACCAGAAATAAATAGGCTTACTCTTTCTTCACTTGAATCAAAATTACAATCCGAACTCTAATGGCAGATTTATATTTTGTTCGAAAAATCTGAGAATCAAAGATTATCATGTCGTAATAAAAAAAAAGAATCGGTGAATAATAAATCCTTTTTTTTTTTTATTGAACGTGTTCGTTGATTTTGATTACTTTATTGATCAATTTATCATAGTTTATCATATTAATTTCTACTCTACCCTCCCGGAGTTCATTCTCCGGGGAACTCTGTTTAAATTATTCCGGTGGATTGCTTCCAATCTATTTATTTTATGATCTCGTTGGAAATCATATAAAGACAATTCCTATTTGATATAGCTATTTGTGCAAGTATTTTACGATTAAGAAGCAACTGTCTCTTGTACAGATCGTGTATGAATCTACTATAACTATAGGATACCCCCTTTTCGCGAATTACTGCGTTTATCCGAGTGATCCACAAATGACGAAAAATTCTCTTTTGCCTATCCCTATCTCTATGAGACGAAACTAAAGCTCTTATTTTTTGTTGATTAATAGTTCGAGTAAGTCTTGAATGAGCCCCTCGAAAGCTTGATGCAAATAAACGAATTTTTGTTCGACGTCGCTGAGCTATATATCCCCGTCTAATTCTGGTCATTGAATAAATGAAATTAAACTTTGACGAATAACTAATTGATTTCTCCTTTCTTTTAGTTATTCTTTTCCCCTTTCCTAGTCTAGTAATAACAAAACGGATTTTTCCAATGTATAAAATAACAATTCCAATGGCTTTGGCTACTATAACCTTCCCCACCACGATTTTTGCTTTTTTCTTTTTCTAGGCATTTCACTTGAAAATAATAAAGTGTATTCTACTAGGTATCAAAAAGAAAATATAGTCAATTTGAAAAATAAATCTAAATAGATAAAGAAATAGTGGATTCCATCGTTTCTATGGTTACTTCTTAAACGGTGAGGTCTTCTCTATACACCGGAGCCTTTACTTGATTTAATCAATGTTATTGGTAACTTGTATAGTTCACATTCTTTGGCTCTACCCATGAATTATCTAGTAATAGGTCTTTCACAATCAGATCTACCTATACAGTAACGGTATTTAATTATGAAGGTTAGCTGGGTAGCTGACCCTGTTAGTCCGTTCTTGGCAAGAGGTGGAAGCCTAATCTTTCTGGTTTTAAATAAGATTTCCTCCGCTTAATGGATAACCATTTGCGACCAATGGAGAATTGCTTCTCATCTTAAATTGAGGTGATTGGATTTGCACCCAATGGTAACCATAAATTTCATACACAATAGAGGGAGATGATAGATTTTCTTATTTTTAGATAGTGAATAGAGTTTGTTTTTCCATTCTATCCTATTGATCGGTATTGATCATGGATACTGGAAAAAGGGTTTTCTTTCCTTTTTTTGGGCCAGCTCATGATCGGAACGAGTCGCACATACACCCTAGTACATGTTCCTCGACGCTGAGGGCACCCCCCAAGAGCAGGGGATTTCGTGATATTTCGGATTGGCTGTCTTGCATTTCTAATAAGTTGTTTAATAGTTGGCATGTTGAATTGTATACATAATTGGCCGGTTTAGATCGATCCTAACCAGATGATTGTGACTTACTTTTAGTTTCTATTCTATCTATTAACATTCTATCTATTAAACTTAGTTAATAAATGGAATAGTAAGAAGATAAAATCTCAAATCATGGAGTTGCGCGAAATCTATGCTATTTTCAGGTAACCGCTACAAGATCAACAATTCCATAAGCTTGGGCTTCTATTGCTGACATAAAAACATCTCTTTCCATGTCTTCGGATACAACCCATAAAGGTTTACCCGTTCTTTGTACATAAACCCTTGTGAGGGTTTCACGCAGTTTCAGTAGTTCTTCCGCTTCCAGGATAAATTCTCCCGTTTGGGCCTCATAAAAAGAACTAGCAGGTTGATGGATCATTACCCTGATGATATAACATAATAAAGGGTTCCTCTATCTCGCCTGATGAAAGGAAAAAAAAATAAAGATAAAGAATAACAAGCAAAAAAAAGATAGAATTGACCAACCGTACAGGCATCTTTTGTGCGTTGCATACGGCTCTACAATAACAATAAAATTGACCCTTACTTTCGATCAAAGAAAGAGAAAAATAGACTCTATCAGACCCATATTGGTAAATGATCAAATTACCATCCTTCCTTTCCAAGTAGTTAAAAAATACTATGATGGCTCCGTTGCTTTCTATATTTCTGATTTTTTTGTCTGTGATTCAGCAATCCCAAAGTTTCTTTTTGAGCCGATCAAATAAAAAAGTAAAAAAGAATGTATGTGTTTTTTTTTTTATTTTTGCACTCTTTCATAACATAAATATTGTTAAGAGTCCAATAGTGTAAAAAAAAAGTTTGTGACGCTGAACTGGACTCCCGATAAATAAGATAAAATCGGAAATACCCTTTATCTCATACTACTTTTTCGATACATAATCTAATGTTTTGAAAAAACAATAAAAAAAACTTTCTCATATCGAATTCCAAGTGCCATGCTATTATTACTTAATATTCCTATTTCATAGGGCGAAGGCATAGTCTTTTTTTTTTATCAAATAAAAACCTCATTGGCGCCAAGCGTGAGGGAATGCTAGACGTTTGGTAATTTCTCCTCCTACCAGGATAAAAGATCCCATTGAAGCGGCTAATCCCATGCATATTGTATGGACATCTGGTCGTACAAATTGCATAGTATCATAAATAGCTACCCCGGGTATTACCCATCCGCCAGGAGAGTTTATAAACAAATACAGATCTTTGGTATCATCCTCTATACTGAGATAGACCATAAGACCAATAAGTTGATTCGATATTTCGCTATCAACCTCTTGGCCTAAAAAAAGTAATCTTTCTCGATAAAGTCGGTTGATTAGGGTCAAATTGTATTCCTTAAGAACCGTACATGCACCTTTTGACGCATACGGTTCAAAAAAAAATTTCGAAAAAAAAAAGAATCAATGTGTAGCTTCCAGCCCTCTTTCTTTTTTTTTTTTTCATAGCAGGTTTCTAAAGAAAGGGCTTTTTATTCGATTTTTCAATAAAGACGAGTTTTGAGCCTTTCCTTTTAATATTTTAATATAAAAAAAAATTCACTAAACTTATCGAATTAACTTTTCATTGATGTATTATTTCATCGAGATCCAATCCAAATCAAATCACGATGTCATTTTCTTGTTCTTGAATGGGCCTCGTTAATCTTTTTAGGTTTATGCTCTACTCCGGGTAAAGATCCGCCTGATTTCCATTTGCACATATAGGACAAATGCTCCCATTACCATTTCTTTTTGTTATGACTTTCTTTTTTTTTTCAATTCATTTCATGTATTCTGCCAAATATTTGATGTATTCATCCATTCGATTGATTAACATTGATTAATTGAGACCGTTTCTCTTTACAAATCGATCTCTTTCGAAATAGGAATCATTTATGATA